TAATATCAAAATCGGATGAATCGGCCCAGACCGGCTTACTAATGGGATGTCCTAATACATTACAAAATTTTGCTTTAGCCAATGATCTAATTAGAGGAATAATTGGAATTATTGTATCAAGCTTTTTCATAAGATTTTCCATTATAAATGACTTTTCCAACATTTGACTCCGTACCACTGAAGGATTTAGCCGCACATTTGAAAAATAGCCCAAAAAGTCAAATGAATGCTCGGATAATTGGTTTATATGGATCTTTCCTGGTTGAGACCAAACAAAAAAATGACATTGCCATAAATGAATAAGATAGTATTTCCATTTTTTCATCAAAAAGGGCGTATTCTTTGAAGCTAGAATAGATTTTCCTTGATATCTAACATAATGAATGAAAGGGTCCTTGAAGAACCATAGGGTGGACGGAAAATCCTTATCAAAGACTTCTACAAAATGTTCTATTTTTTCATAGAAATAGATTCGTTCAAAAAAGACTCCAGAAGATGTTAATCGTAAATAAGAAGATTTGTTACGGAGAAAAAGAAAGATGGATTCGTATTCACATACATAAAAATTATATAGGAACAGGAAAAATCTTGGATTACTTTTTGAAAAAGTAGAAATCCTTTTTTTTGGAGTAATAAGACTATTCCAATTACAATACTCATAAAGAAAGAGCCTTAATAAATGAAAGAAGGAGGCATCTTTCACCCAGTATCGAAGGGTTTGAATCAAGATTTCCAGATGTATAGGGTAGGGTATTTGTACATCTGACACATAATTTAAATATGGAAATTTTTCCTCAAAAAAAGGAAATATTGAATGAATTGATCGTAAATTATAGGATTTTATAATTTCTGCCTTCTCTAAGGAAGAGATTAATTGTAGGGAAAATGGAATTTCCACACTGACGGCAAGCCCCTCTGATATTATTTGAGAATACAAATTCTTGTTGTACCCCCAAAATGGATTTTTTTTAGAATTATTAGCAGAAATAATCAAATGATTCTGTTGATACATTCGAGTAATTAAACGTTTTACAATTAGTAAACTAGATTTCTTGTCATAACCTAGATTTTGCACCAAAATGGAACTATTTAAACCATGATCGTAAGCAAGTGCAAAAATATACTCCCGAAAAATAAGTGGGTATAGGAAGTCATGTTGACGAGATCTATCTAGTCCTAAATATACTTGAAATTCTTCCATTTTTTTGAAATTTGATTTGGGCCGAGGATCGAAGATTTATTGGGTTATCAAATAATACATAGTGCGATACAGTCAAAACAGGGTATTCTATTCTAATAAAAAAAAAGATACCTAGAAAACAAGTAAGACTCATCAACGGACTCTCTCTACTCGCTTTTTCCATCTAATTGTTTTATGTTCGTTCTGGGATAACAAGATAGTTTGAAATCCTTTATTTTCTCAACCCAATCGCTCTTTTGATTTTGGAAAAAAAAAAAAAGATCTTTATCAATATACTCTTTCTTCTACACATTTATCGCCACCCCATAATCTAATTATAATGGAGAATAGCTAATAGTTAGGATTCATAACAAAAATAAATAATCCATTCGTGGGATAAGCTTTTCCCCCATCAAGTACTAATATTTTTATTTTTAACGTATAATTAGATGGGGGAATCATTCAAATTCAAAACAAAAGCTCGTTCCTTTTTGTTTCCCTATAATTGGAGTCATCAAACTCTATCCATTTATTAATTCAACCCAACTGTGAATTTCTTTTGTTGCGAGCCAAGAATACAAACGTGGATTTGGGCCCGATCCAAAAAAAATGAAATATTCTTAGAATTCTCCATTGATACGACATGCTGCTTTTTCCATTCATTCCTTTCTGGATCAGTCGTGGTCTTCCAAACTCTACCGATGGTATGGACGAATCCATTGCTTCATAGAAATGTGTAAAAATTTGAGTCGCACTTAAAAGCCGAGTACTCTACCATTGAGTTAGCAACCCTAAAAAAATAAACTAATAAGATGTGTAGATACAACCGCAATCAAAATAAATAAAAAGATTGAATTGGATAATAAAAATGAATATTCCACTAAAATATAAAATCCAGAATCCAGAAAAAAATATTTTAAATGTCGAAGTCGAATCGATTCTGAACATAAAAATGTTCAGATCAGATTAAAATACAAGAGATTTTCTCAGATAACACTCAGATAAGAGATAAAAAAAGAAAATAACAAATTATAGACCGCTTCTTTGTGGCCTATGTTATACGTTATACATTCTTTTTTTTTTTCATTTTTTTTATTTAATTTTTTATATTCCAATTTCAAATTTAAAATTTTGATTAGAATATTATTATATATTTATATTTTCTATTATATTTCTATTCTATTATTATATTTATATTCTATTTTTTTATATTATATTATATATATATTATTCTATTATTATATTATTTTTTTTTATTCTATTATTTTATTATATTAGAATATAAAGAAAATAGAAAGAAAAAGAAATAAAGAAAGAAAATAATTTATTTAATAAAAAAAAAAAAAAAAAAAAAAAGAACTTCTTTTCTTCTTTCTATCACAGAAAATCCAACGAACCCATCTAAGTACAAAAATCCTATGGAATGGGAATAAAAGGATCCATTTATTCACGATAGGATTATATTTGTTTGATACACTGTTGTCAATATTAATATTAATGTTGAAAAAAGAATACAATGAAGAAAATAAACGAATTCAAAATAAAAAACTTAACTATTAAATTGAATTTCATTCAAATTACACAAATTACAAATGAATAATCAAAAAAATACTAAGAAAAAAAATAGAATAAAATATATATAAATATATAATTAATTCTAAAAAAATAGAATATATATATAAATATATAATTTATTATATAATTTTTTCATTTTTTTAATTAAAAAAATGAAAATTAATAAAATATAATATATAATTAAATTAAATTGAATTAAAATAATTTAATTTCTTTTTTTTTTCATTTGCCCATTTTTTTTATTATAAATAAAATGGATTTTTGTGGTTATAAAAAACAGCATTCTATAGAAGCAATAAGAAATCCAAAATTAGGTATAAATAGAACAAGAGAGCGGGGGGGGGGAGATAAGAGAGAAAAAGATTATAAAAATCTACATAAAAGTCTTCCACACCCTCTTTTTTTTTTCTTTTTTTATTATTATTATTTAATATTATTTATTTAAATTGAATTTCGTTTGTTGATTAGGATTAAGTTCCATAAAAACACCCGCCTTTTTTGAAATATCCTGAACAGTTCCTGTAGGTTGAGCGCCTTTTTCAAGGAAATATAGAATAATAGGAATATTTAAATAGGTTTGATTCTTTATCGGATCATAAAAACCCACTCTCCGAAGATCTCTCCCCTCTCTTCGGGATCGAACATCAATTGCAACGATTCGATAAACGGCTCATTGGGATAGATATAGATAAACAATACACCCCCCCTAGAAACGTATAAGAAGTTTTCTCCTCGTACGGCTCGAGAAAATTAGAAATTCTGTTTATGTTTTATGTATAGAATTATGATGTCAAATAGATTCATAAAATCATCAAATCAATTAGACTATGATTAAAATGAAATACTTTTTCTATTCTTTCCCCCGAAAAAAATCACTCGTATTCGCAACCTCATAACTCAAGTTGGATAACTCTCAAATAACTCAAAGGAAAACAAAACCTTTAGTTAGGTATTTTATTTCATTTATTGAGCGGTCTCTACCCCCTTTCTTGTCTGTCTCCTTTAGCTTTAGAATCCATTTTTTGTCTTCAGTCAGTGTAATATAGTTGTTGAGACAATTGAAAACGGTATTTACTTGTTCCACGATCCGTTAGCTTTTCCTTGAATCATTGGGTTTAGACATTATTTCGAGGATCTTTAATCATTTCAAAAATGGCAGCAACATACCCATTTTTTATTTCTTTCCATCAAAGAATCGTACAAATAGATGGTTGATTCCCCCAGATCCACTTTTGATCGAAATAGTTTTACCAATTCCAACAAATTTGACTTTTTTTTTTAACTTGCTCGAATTGGATCCTTTCGATTTATATAGCAAAAATATACTTACGAAGTTGTTGCAACTTATTAATTTTCACTAACCCTAGAAACTTGCCCCTGAGAAATGAATCAACTCGAGCTCCATCATGTACTATTTCCATCATCAAACCCCCCTCCTCCCCAAAAAAAGAAATTCGAGTGGAATAGAACAAACGATGTCGAAAAAGAGCACCTTCATCTCTATATAATAGAAAAAAATGGTGGATGTAAAAATCCACGGCTAATGTAATCATGTCTTTCAAGTCGCACGTTGCTTTTTACCACATCGTTTCAAACGAAGTTTTACCATAACATTCCTCTAGTTTGGAGCCGGCATGTAATTGATTCAATTCTTAAATCATGAATAGTCATTGATTCAATCGATCCATAATAATCCATATTTTTTCCTTCTATATGAATGGAAGATTTCTAAAGGAAAAGTAAAGAAATATCAAAAAAAATTCAAATGAATTCGATTTCTATTTTAGAAAAATAGAGATTCAAAATATTCTTATTCAAAAAAAAAAAAAAAAGAAATAGAAAAAAAATATAGAATTAGAATTCAAAATTTTAATAGAAGATTTTTATTTATTATCAAAATCCAATTTCAATTTCAAAATTTTATTAATTAATATTCAATATGAAATAAATTTTGAAATATATAAATATATTCTAAATAAAAATTAGAAATATATAAAGAAATATATAATATATAAATAATAAATCTTATTTAATATATTTTCTATTTTATTAAATTAAAATAATAATATAAATTTGGAATATACAATACAAATAAAAAAAAAAAGAAGTTCTTTTTGAATCTACATTTTCAAAGTGACTCGATTTAGAGATGAATCATTAAAAAAAAAAAAGAAGAATCACATTCTACCCAATATTCTATACTCTTAAACAAAAAGTTTCTCAAAAAAGGGCAATCTTGATTATGATATATAATTTGTATTCAGATATGATATATATCATGAATGGATATGCTCTGGGACGGAAGGATTCGAACCTTCGAATAGCGGGACCAAAACCCGTTGCCTTACCGCTTGGCGACGCCCCATTTTTATTTCTATTCGACACTACTAAACACTATTATTGATATTGGTTGTTTGTCAATCCCAGTCCAAATATCTAAATATCTATAGAATAAATTGTTGCTAGAGTTTTGATATGTCTAGATATAGAATGAAACTTAAATTATTGATCATTACATATAATTCAATTAAGATATTGCATGAAAGTCTGATTTCTTCTATTTTTGATTTCTTTTTATTTCAGAATGGAAAGATTTTGAATTTGATAAGTTCAAATCAAAGAAGGATTTTTTTGTCTACTTTTTGTTATTTGATTCATCATTTTATTCGTAATTAATTCGATTTTTTTTTATTAACTTATATTTTTGATTAACTTATTAATATTAATTAAATAAAAAATTCATTATTATTTTTTTTTTAATATTAATAATAATTAAATAATTAATAGTATAAATCTTAAATGAAATTGAAAATCCATTTATTAGAAAATTAAGAATATAATATATTAATAATAATATAAACTTAAAATAAAAACTAAATCTTAATACTTAATAATATTAACTTAATTTGAATTTTTTTTTGAATGAAATTCACAAAAAGAAAAAATACAATTATCTTAAAGAACAAAATGTTTGTTATGCTTAATATCTTTAGTTTGGTCTGTATTTGTATTAACTCTGCTCTTTATTCAAGTAGTTTTTTCTTCGCGAAATTACCTGAAGCCTATGCTTTTTTGAATCCAATTGTAGATATTATGCCAGTAATACCTGTACTCTTTTTTCTCTTAGCTTTTGTTTGGCAAGCTGCTGTAAGTTTTCGATGAGATCCTTAAATTGAATACTAATACTGTCCTAGAAAAATTCATAATTTATTCAAAGATTCGAACATTTTAATAATCTTGATTTATAAGATCAGATAAGTTTTACAGTGTGAATCCTCATGTGTACTATAGGAGAATCTATTCTCTTTCTTTTTTTTATGATCTTGGAGATTGTGTAATGCTTACTCTAAAACTTTTTGTTTACACGGTAGTGATATTCTTTGTTTCTCTTTTCATCTTCGGATTCCTATCTAACGATCCAGGACGTAATCCGGGACGTGAAGAATAAAAAATCATATTTTTTATTCTTTTGTTTTCTGTGTTTTCCTTGCTTGTGCTTGATTTTGAAATATTCTTATTATCCATTTTTCATCTTTCAATTTTAACTTTTCTAAATTAGAAATTCTAAATATAAATTCTAAATATATAAATTCAAAATAAAAATGAAATATAAATAAATTAGAAATCCATATTTATATTCTATTTTCAATATTTCAAAAATGAAAAAGAAATCAAAAAAATTATATTCTATTTATATTTATTATTATTATATTATAATAATAATAAATATTGTTAATAAAAAAATTCAAACAAAGAAAACAAACAAAAGAGACTCCGTTCTATAAATTCAAAAAAAGGTAAATAAGATACCAAATCATTGATGAAAACGGAAAGAGAGGGATTCGAACCCTCGGTACGAAAAATTCGTACAACGGATTAGCAATCCGACGCTTTAGTCCACTCAGCCATCTCTCCCCAATTGAAAACCAATTGAAAAGGGCCCTTTCTTTTCTTTTTGATTTATTTAATTTGATATTTCTATCTTATCTATATTTATAGAATATATATAATATATAATTTTATTATTCTATAGAATAATAAAATTAGAATACTCTATATAATAAATAGTCTAACTAATAACTAATTAAATAATCTAACTAATAACTAATAAAGAATCTAAAAAAAAAAGAATATAATAAAAAACATAAACAAATAATTTAAATAATAAAATAATAAATATATGTTTAATTAAAAGATTTAAAAGATTATTAAAATAAAATTAGTATAAATTATTATACTAATTTATTAGAATATTATTATTTATAGTTTATAGAATAATATTCTATTTATTAAATTATTAAACAAAAAACAATATTTTATTTATAGATTATAGAATTACAATTCTATATTCTAATTATAGAATTCTATATATATTCTATTTATTTATATATTCTATTATATAACATATTCTAACAGATTCTATTATATATATTATATATAGAAAATTATAGAATAAAGAATAAAAAAACTTGTTTTTTCAGCCTGGCCAGGTTAGTACCTAGCCGGGCCTTTTTTGTTCCCATTAATTCTGGATAAAAAAGATTTATTTGATCTGAAAAAAATAGAAACAAGATCAAACATAAGAATGTCATTTATTATTACTCTTTCTTTTTTTCCCGTAAAGTATCTAAAAAGAAAAAAAAAAAGAATGGAACTAAGGATTTTTTCACAATGCATTTTTATGTTATGGCTTAAGTAGTTTTGTCGAGATGTATCTGTCAAAACACCTTTAGTAAAACAAAATC